TATGATTTTATTTTTTTAAATATAAGAGGAAAAATTCACTTTTTTGTAAATTATAAGAGGAATAATTAACTATGGGACGTTCACTAAAAAAAAATCCTTTTGTAGCGAATCATTTATTAAAAAAAATTAATAAGCTTAACACAAAAGGAGAAAAAGAAATAATAATAACTTGGTCCAGAGCATCTACCATTATACCAACAATGATTGGGCATACCATTGCTATCCATAATGGAAAAGAGCATTTACCTATTTATATAACAGATCGTATGGTAGGCCATAAATTGGGAGAGTTTTCACCTACTCGAAACGTCCTAGGATATACGAAAAATGATAATAGATCTCGTCGTTAACATTTTTTTTAATTGGTTTATTCTGCAGCAGCAAATACTAGTCACAATCTAAATTTCAACGAACTAAGTCAATGAGTCATAAATAAATAAAGATATATAACAAAAAGATAAAAAAGTAGACAAATAAGTCGTATCATTTTATATAGAGTAGTGAGGAATTATGGGACAAAAAATACATCCGCTTGGTTTCAGACTTGGTACAACTCAAAGTCATGATTCTATTTGGTTTGCACAACCAACAGATTATTCCGAGAATCTAAAAGAAGATAAAATAATACGAGATTGTATCAAGAATTATATACAAAAAACGATAAAAATATCCTCTGGTGTCGAGGGAATTGGACGGATAAAGATTAAAAAAAGAATCGATCTGATTAAAGTCATAATCTATATGGCAGTTCCCAACTTATTAATCGAGGGTAAGATCGAAGAATTACAGATAAATGTGCAAAAAAAACTGAATTGTGTGAACCGAAAACTCAACATTGCAATTACAAGAATTCCAAATGCTTATAGAGACCCTAATATTCTTGCAGAATTTATAGCCGGACAATTAAAGGATAGAATCCCTTTTCGTATGGCAATCAAAAAAGCTATAGAATTAGCTGAAGAGGCGGGTACAAAAGGAGTTCGAGTACAAATTGCGGGACGTATCGACGGAAAAGAAATTGCACGTGTCGAATGGATCAAAGAAGGTAGGGTTCCTCTACAAACCATTCGAGCTAAAATTGATTATTGTTCCTATCCAGTTCGAACTATTTATGGGGTATTAGGGATCAAAGTTTGGATATTTCTAAACAAAGAATAAAAAACTTTTCGGTATCTTTAAGCTTCCATCTTTGGATAAAACAAAAAATGAGGAATTCTTAATATATTCTTATTCCAAAAGAATAAATGACAAATTTTATAAGATTCAATAAAAAATTTTAATAATTATTTTATAGTGAGGGAATTGCTATGCTTAGTGTGTGACTCGTTGGTTTTTTTCGAGTGGTTCGATTAAAACAAAAATTCGTAGAATTTTTTAATAAAGAACTAAAGAACAAATAACCTACTCATCGCTTCGCATTATCTGGATATAAAGAACCCGTTCAAATAAAAAATCTAAATAAAGATATATGTGGTTATATAATTATAGCAACTGAAAACGGAAATAAAAACGAATCTGATTATGAGTTGTAAAGCAATAAGAATATACAGATAAACGAAGAGGTGAAAGAAAGAGAGAAAAAAAAGATATCAATGATATAGAATTCTAATATGTAAAGGTCTATGGGTCATCTCATAAAAGGTAGTGTAATAAAGCATCCATATTAAAAATTAATCCATAATGGATGGAATATATTCCTAGAATAAACGAATCCAGAGCCGCGAATCAATAAAACTGAGAAGGTTGATTCAATAAAAAAGAATAAAATAAATAATAAAATTTTATTAAAATAAAATCTTATTAATATTAATAATATTAAAGAGGCTCCATTGTAGAATTTAGACCTAACCATAAATCGAAAAGCGATGGGAACGATGGAACCTGTGAATACCTAAGATAATTTTTTTTTTTATTTTAAAAAGTAAAAAAAACAAATCTTAATAATTCATTAGGTGGGATGGCGGAAGAAACTAAGAACCATTCATTGTTTTTTGAGGAATTGTGGACTAACCCTACATTACATCTGAAATTGATAATGAAAGAGTAAATATCCGCCCGCGATAATTTTTTTTTTTTATTTCAAAATTTTTGCCAATCCGATATGATAAAAAAAAAAAGACAAATACAGATTCGTTAGAATCGTATACCAAAACAATATATATCAAAGCAAGATATACAAATTTCTAATGGATGTATGTTATTGTATATTTTTTTATCGGTTAAATCTTTTTGAATCGATTCATTCGTGAGGAGCCGTATGAGGTGAAAATCTCATGTACGGTTCTGTAATAGAGATGGAATTGAGAAACAACCATCAACTATAACCCTAAAAGAACCAAATTCCGTAAACAACATCGAGGAAGAATGAAAGGAAGAGCCTATCGAGGTAATCGTATTTGCTTCGGAAAATATGCTCTTCAGGCACTTGAACCCGCTTGGATCACATCTAGACAAATAGAAGCTGGGCGCCGGGCAATGTCACGAAATGTCCGTCGGGGTGGACAAATATGGGTACGCATATTTCCAGACAAACCTGTTACAGTAAGACCTACCGAAACGCGTATGGGTTCGGGAAAGGGATCTCCCGAATATTGGGTAGCTGTCGTTAAACCCGGCAAAATACTTTATGAAATGAGTGGGGTCTCAGAAACTATAGCTCGAAAAGCTATTTCAATAGCAGCATCGAAAATGCCTATACGAACTCAATTCATTCTTTCAGAATAATCATTCGAAGGAAAGAGGTCTTTAGTATGAAAAAAAAATTGCAATTGTGGGTTTCTTTTTTTTTTGAACACAGAATATTTTTTTTACTTCAACTTTTTGACTGAAAGATAAAAAAAAAATGATATGATTCAACCTCAAACCTATTTAAATGTAGCCGATAATAGTGGAGCTCGCGAATTGATGTGTATTCGAATCATAGGAGCTAGTAATCGACGGTATGCTTATATTGGTGACATTGTAGTTGCTGTAATCAAAAAAGCAGTACCAAATACGCCTTTAGAAAGATCAGAAGTGATCAGAGCTGTAATTGTACGTACCTGTAAAGAACTCAAACGTAGTAATGGTATGATAATAAAGTATGATGATAATGCTGCGGTTGTAATTGATAAAGAAGGAAATCCAAAAGGAACTCGAATTTTTTGCGCAATACCTCGAGAATTGAGAAAGTTAAATTTTACTAAAATAGTTTCATTAGCACCCGAGGTATTATAATACGAGATCATGATATAGGTATATCATTTAATAATTAATTAATTTAATTAATATTTCAAAAAATAAAAAAAAATAATAATCTAATATATATAATATTATAGATAGAAAAAATAAGGAATGAAATATTTATTATTTATTTATATATTCAAAATTCTGAATTCTATTTTTTTATAGAATTCAGAATTCCAAATTAGTATAAAAGTTCATTTTATAATATTCTATTTTTTTTTTTTAGTTTGAGAATATTCTATATATGTACATTATCCTATTAGATTATAATAAGATTTTCTATATATAGAGTATTATTATATTCTCATATTCAATAATTAGATATTTTATTGAATCAAAAAAGGGGAGCACGTTGATTATATTGAAAGTAAGGAACAACAATCATTTTCATTTATCATGGGTAAGGATACCATCGCTGATATAATAACCTTGATACGCAATGCTGACATGACTAGAAAAAGAACAGTTCAAATACCACTTAGTAATATTATCGAAAGCATTGTTAAAATACTTTTACGAGAAGGTTTTGTTGAAAACGTCAGAAAACATCGGGAAAACAACAAATACTTTTTAGTTTTAACTCTACGATATAGAAGAAATAGGAAAGGATCATCTAAAACTTTTTTAAATTTAAAACGGATCAGTACACCAGGTCTCCGAATCTATTCTAACTATCAAAGAATTCCTAGAATTTTAGGAGGTATGGGGATTGTAATTCTTTCTACTTCTAGAGGTATAATGACAGATCGAGAGGCTCGGTTAGAAAGAATCGGCGGAGAAGTTTTATGTTATATATGGTAATTTTTCGGATATTCTTATATCCGAATTATATAATTTAAAAAACTTCTATCCATTCTTGTCAATGGAGAGAGAAAACACAAATTTCTAATATTACTTCTAATCCTAATACATTAGTGAATGTGTCAAGAGGATTTAACTAGAATAGAAATAAAAAAAAAATTCATGAAGATTTAATTACTGAATAACTTCTCAGGGTATATTCCAGGTTCCTTTAATAGAAAAAATAGAATTGAAATAAGATTCTGGGCTATGTTTCCAAGAAAAGATGACCGGGAAAGTAAAAAATGTAATAAGGAAACCCTATTTTCTTCCAATAAATAGATTCGGCATTAAGTTAAGGAATGAGAAATATGAAAATAGGAGCCTCTGTTCGTAAAATTTGTGAAAAATGTCGATTGATCCGCAGACGAGGGCGAATTATAGTAATTTGTTCCAATCCAAGACATAAACAAAGACAAGGATAATATTTTCACAAAACAAAAAAGGGCTTTCTATTTTAAAGAAAGTACCGAATGCACAAATCAATAAATATTTAAATTCAAAAAATCGTATTATATATTAATAGTTATTAGTTAGTTAATTCACTTAAATATTAAATCAAAACAAAAATATAGTATAGATTCTATATTAGAATCTATTCTATGTTATAAGTATTATAACAAATATTATTGCTTGATATTTCAAATATATCTTAGTAGAAATAGAATAAAATTAAGATAGAAAAGAGTAAAGAATCCTTTTTTGACAGGAAATGGATATATCCATATATTTCGGACTTATATTTTTTAAAATAATAAAATATGGCAAAACCTATACCAAAAACTGGTTCACGTAAAAATGGGCGTATTGGTTCGCGTAAGCATCCTCGTAAAATACCAAAGGGTGTTATTTTTGTTCAAGCTAGTTTAAACAATACCATTGTGACTGTTACAGATGTACGGGGTCGGGTGATTTGTTGGTCCTCTGCCGGTTCG